TGGAGAATGGTAGGATATATGAAATTCCAATGACCGTTGGATATGATTCGATCAGGTCCTGAATAATCAAGAACCCCCCCCTTTTTACCGTAAGGATTCGAACTAAACAATTTGTGTCTCACTTGATCATTAGTCACGGAGAGGTCAGAAATAGATTTCCGTTCAACAGAATGAACATTCATTTGATCTTGATCCTTGTGGAGCGAAAAAGGAACTATACTGGATCTGCACAGAGCTCCTGATAATATCCATAAATGACTTGTTTTGGGTAAGAGATGAACATTACCATATTTATATTCAGGTGCATGGTACACACCGGTACTCCAGTGCATTTCTCCCTCTGAGTCAGAATAAATATGTTTTCGAACTTTCTCTTTAACTTTATTAAAATTGAAAGTGGATGTTCCAGCGCGAATCTCAGCAATCACTTGTTCTGATTCTACATATTGATCATTTTGAACTAAAAGAAAGCTTTTGGGTGGAATATTCACATTATGTAGAATATCGTGACTCTCAATAGTTACATACAGGTCTATATAACATAGAAAAGCAGGATGCCCATGACGTGTACGTGTGGGATGAACCAAATCCTCATTGAATTTTATTTTTCCCTTAAAAGGAGCTCGTACATGTTCTGCAGTACCACCTGTGAATACCCCACCGGTATGAAAAGTTCTTAATGTTAGTTGAGTCCCCGGTTCGCCGATTGATTGACCCGCAATAATACCTACTGCTTCTCCTAATTCGACCAGGTCGCCATGAGTGGGACTCTGACCATAACATAATCGGCAGATCCAAGATATACTCCTGCAAAGAAAGGGGGTTCGAATATATATTGGTTGTGTTCGAAAGGTTATGAATCGAGTGACAAGTCCAACCCCAATATCTTTATTTTGAGCGGCAATGCAACGTGGGCCCATATATATATTGTATGCTAATACACGACCAATTAGTGTTTGGACCCAAATTCTTTCCGTCATCCCATTTCTAGGACTCACGGAAATGCCTCGGGTAGTGCCACAATCTGTTCTACGTACAACAATGTGTTGAACTACTTCAACAAGTCTACGCGTGAGGTATCCAGCATCTGATGTTCGTACAGCAGTATCCACAACTCCTTTGCGGGCTCCGTAGCAGGAAATGATATATTCCGTTAAAGAAAGTCCTTCGCGTAAATTGCTTTGAATCGGTAAATCAATCATTTGTCCTTGGGGATCCGACATTAATCCTCTCATACCTACTAATTGGTGTACCTGAGATGCATTTCCTCTAGCTCCCGAAAAGGACATTATATGGACTGAATTAGAAGGATCAGTCATCCTAAAATTAGGATGCATTTCTTGTCTCAAATATTCACTTGTAGCATACCATATCTCAATGGATTGGCGTAATTTTTCTACTGTGTGTACATTCCCATAATGATGGTGCTTTTCTAAAATGAAACTTTGTTGTTCAGCATCTTGGACTAACCAACCCTTAGAAGGTACTGTTAAAAGATCATCAATTCCTAATGAAATGGATGTAGCAGTGGCTTGCTGGAAACCCAGAGTCTTTACTTGATCCAGGGTGTGCGATGTATATGCCATTCCGAAGTGATCTATTAATCTGCTAATAAGTCGTTTCATGGCAGACCCATCTATCGCTTTATTGTAAAAGAACAGATCAGCCCATTCTGCCATAAGTACTTCTCTATTCCGCTGAGTAGGATTCGCCAATGGGTTTGAGTCAGTGATTCGAAGACCTCCTTTACTGGATCTCGATTCATGTAGAAATTAAGGAATTATGATTCCAGTTGAACCGGAGAGATCCAAATTCCCGCGGTATTACATAATTCCTTAGCTTAGGTACCGTATGAGTAGGCCTGACAAAACCCCTGTATGGCTTCTTCTATTTCTCGAGAAAAAGAAATATGACCAACAGTGGTTCGGGTGTATATACAAAGGGTTTGTTTTTTTATACGTCTTACTATTAGATAGTGCCCATAAATTTCATGATAGGTACCCAAAGATTCATATTGAACTTCGACAGGAACTTCTCTTGAGGCAATGACACGTTGATCTAGTCGCCACCGAAGCCACAAAGGACTATCTAAATTGATTCGTTTCTGCTGATAAACTATAAGTACATCATAGGAACTACAAAAATAGGGCTCTTTCTCTTTCGTAGTATATTTATACTTATAATCATTAACTGTTTCATTTTGATAGTTTATGCGATTCCATGGATTATACCTATTTGCACAAATACCTCGACGATTCCCGATCGTTAATACATAGAGTCCAATAAGCATATCTTGGGTTGGTACCGAAATGGGATCTCCAATAGCCGGAGAAAAGAGATTCATATGAGAAAACATAAGTAAACGAGCCTCCGCTTGCGCTTCCAAAGATAAAGGTACATGAACAGCCATTTGATCCCCATCAAAGTCGGCATTGAATCCTTTACGAACTAATGGATGTAAACAAATAGCACGTCCACCCCCTAAAATGGGCTGGAACGC